GAAGAGAGATATTTTGTTTACGGATTTTTGAGTAGAATACGATTGTGAAGTGTATAAGAAAAGAAGGTTTGTATGGCTTAAACACGTGTGGAGATATCGATAATATCTGTCTTTCTTCTCTTTTATTGTTTTTATTGTCCTTTTATGTTCTATTCGGGGCAACACAGGTTGTGCTCTCCGAAAACAGAATTTCAATTTGCTATTCAATTCAAAATTCAAATTGAAGTATGATACTTTTCTGATATCTGATAATTCTATATCGGGAACATATATAAATAATATATATCCGTCTAACAATTTATCTTGGGGGGTTTACATATACTGATAATTGTTGTTATAATTATTATTAATAATTATAATTGAGAAGGATTTTTTGATTGAAAAAATCCATACTGAACTGATTAGTTATATATCATATATCAAGTTGTATTTTCTTATGTCATTAGGAAACCAAAATTTGGAGATTCAAATCCAAGAATCATTCATGCATTCTAAGGCAATAGTTACTGGGTCCTATTTTCAGAAAGTTGAATTTTGTATTTTGCGACTGAAAATCCACATTTGATTTTTCAATAGAAAGGTAAGAGAAAGTTTTGAACATTATGAATTTTGAGATAGACTCAATCGAAATTGAAAGGATGAATCAAACCCAATCAAAAGGGAAGAAGGATTAGGATTTCTTTGACTTTTAGGAAAAATTAAGGAAAACAGAACTCAAGGTGCAAGTACAATAAAAAAGCAGTTCAGTAATCCGGGAAAGTTTTCATCTATTTTGTATTTGTAGCATTTTGGCGACATGGCCGAGTGGTAAGGCAGAGGACTGCAAATCCTTTTTTCCCCAGTTCAAATCCGGGTGTCGCCTGATCAACAAAAAACTTGAAATCTCTTTTTTTCTTCTGTTGATATAACCCGCCGAATGATTCGCCAGCAGAAGCAGAGAAAGCAGACTGTTGATACTTGTTTTGGTCTGGGTGTTTTTATAAAAAATTGTAAATATCCTTGCATTGCATATTTAGGCTTAGCTTTCAAGTAAATATTTGAATGCTCGAGGGGCTATCAAGACTTCGCAATTACCTTCTACTACAAATCAAAATTTTATATTATTAATCCATTGTATAATGACTGGACCTTGGAGAGCCCGATAGGAAATCGAAAGAGTTGTGGAAGGGGGCGGAAGATACTTTATTATATACGAGGAACTCACGAAAATATCTCAGTGCTCAAGCACCCAATCAATTCAAATGAGGGTCAACAAAAAAAGAATAGGACCTATTATTCCTACATGTTTCGTTAGTAACATTCCCTTGAGATGTTACTGCGGATTTTGCTTGGGTTTAATCTTTCCCGATTATAAATCATATAGAAATTTCTTATAAAATGAGCGAATTTATTGGATTGGTTTATTAATAGTCTTCGTTCTTTTTGACTCTGCGCCATTGATTCTACTATTATTAGTGAGGAATAATGGAACAATTCCTTTATATTTATAGAGATAGGGGACATAATTCATATGGATATAGTAAGTCTTGCTTGGGCTGCTTTAATGGTAGTCTTTACTTTTTCCCTTTCACTCGTAGTGTGGGGAAGGAGTGGACTCTAGGGGTTCTGCTAATTGAGTTAAGGAAGCAAACTGTATCAATATCAATTGCTTTCTAGATGGTTCTGCAACACGTTTGGAACAAAAGAAAAATATCTTCAGTTTGAAATTCCATTGGACTCGACTGGAGTAATGTATTATAGGAATCATCCTCTTTCAATCAAAGAGCTATTTCAACGATTCCCATGTTTGTAGTTCGAAAGGAAAAGGATCCCAGGAAATTTATTCGAACCTAATTCTTCCTAAATTTTCTATTCCAATCAATGGCCTCTTCCTAGGTGATACTGAGGAGGGCCGGACCCTTTTTTTATTTGTTTCTCTCCTTACTGTTCAAAGAAGAAGTGGTTTTGTTAAGTGTATACGCACTTTGTATGAGAAAGAAAGGATATAAACATAGTAGTTGTCTAACGAGATACTATTTAGAATAAGATCGTCAGGTGAGTCACATATTGCGCATTTACCGCTTTCGAATTTTTGAAATTGGATTTAGACTTTATCGACTTATTTCATATCATGGTTCAGGCGTTAAAAATCAGTGAGGTTTACTCTTCCTTTTCGATGCCCGTGGAACTACTGTCAATGGTTTACTTCTTGGGAATGTTAAAAAAAAAGATTACTACGTGATTTTTGGAATATGCCTATATCTATCGCTTTTGCTTCATTGATTTGATTCTCTCAATAGATACCGAGATTCATATTGGAAATCAAAAATATAGTAATTCAAACTATAAGACATAGGAGTAATTCAGATTGATCAGAACAAATAGATATAGCAAATAAATGGAATTGGATGCTATGTCAATCCCATATATGGAATTGATATTCACATATATCAAGATAATATTGTAGATTGATATATAGATCCATATCAAATGCAGCCTCTATCTTTATTTTATTCCAGGGGGCAGCTTTATAACAAGAATCTAACTAATAAATAGTATGGTAGAAAGAAATAGATGAATCTTTCTACCATACTATCTATCTATTAGAATACTGCCGATTCTAGTCCACTCATTTCATTTAAGACATGAAATTGGAATCTTTTTCATTTTATTTCGTCAATTTTGGCTAAGAACTCAGAAGTCAAGTTTCATTCAAATTAGTTAATAATTAATCGTTTTGACTGACTGTTTTTACATAAATGATAAGTAGAAAAGCGGTAGGAACTAGAATAAATAGTGCAGTAGCAATAAATGCAAGAATATTTACTTCCATAATCTCATCGGTTTTTTACTTCGCAATAACTCGGGATTTAATCCCATAGAGATGATAAATCTTTGGCCTGTAAATTCAATGAATGAATATTACCTCTCGATGATCTTGAATCAGATCAATATCATGAATAACAATATCTGAACTATCAAATAAATTCGTCGTCGAGAATTGAATAGTATAACATAGGAAGTTCTTTTATCCATACCGCCCCAAACTTGGATTGCTGACCTAACCCAAAATTCCTTTATTTATTTATCATTTTTTATTATCTGTTCTTTTTTTCTCTCTAATCTATCTAGTTCCTTCTTGTACAATCATCTGATGAAGTCTCATCAAATAGCTCTTCCACTTCCAGTGGTCACATAGTTACAAACCCAAACAAACAATAAAAGCTAAATGGAAAAAGAAAGGAGTTTAGAACGAAACTATTTTTGACTTGGAAGACAAAGAAGTGTGATAAAGATGAGACCGTATAAAATGAATATTCATCAAATTGACTATTTTCCGATTTGTTCTTTCGTCGATGGGGCCTTAAAACAAAATGAAAAATAGGAAAAATGATTCAGTCGCCTTTCTAAGAGGAGTAGGATCTTTGGTTGATCTGTCCTTCCCCCTCCTTTCTTCGTAGATTATTAGCCCCGCCAAAAGCTCAGTGTGCAATTTGCATGAAATCTATTTTGCAACTTCAAACTCGTAAGTCAGGTTCCATAAATCCGTAGCCAGAAAAATCAATTGTTTTTTTTTTGTTTTTTCTGGAAAGTATTTTCTTATATTCAATTTTGTATTGGACAAAAAAGGAATTCCTTTTGTGTATGCGCGCCTCAAAAAAGTATAGTACTCGATTCCATTACATGCATCGGGGGCAATCGAAAAAGCCAGTATTTCTTGGAATACTGACTATAATGCTACCAATAATTGTACTAATCCAACCGCATATGTCTTTCTCCTACCAAAAGGAAAGAAAAAAGAAATAAGGATTTCCCCTTTGCTTTGACAATGGAATTCTTCCCCCGGTCCCCTTCAGAAAAAGGGAGAGATTTTTTGATATATTTATTGGATCCGTCGGGACTGACGGGGCTCGAACCCGCAGCTTCCGCCTTGACAGGGCGGTGCTCTGACCAATTGAACTACAATCCCAGGGAAATACGGGATCTAGCAGAAAATTTGATTCTTTTTTATCTCCGGATCGGGTATTTCTGAAGTACAAAGGGGGTTATATCATCTCATGGCGGATTGGCGAATTATTGGGCCGAGCTGGATTTGAACCAGCGTAGACATATTGCCAACGAATTTACAGTCCGTCCCCATTAACCGCTCGGGCATCGACCCAGGAAGAATCAATTTTCGACTTATTGGTAATCCATCATCAATTTCCTTTCGTAGTACCCTACCCCCAGGGGAATTCGAATCCCCGCTGCCTCCTTGAAAGAGAGATGTCCTAAACCACTAGACGATGGGGGCCTGCTTGACCAACGGCCATCATACTATGATAATAGTATGATCCGTTTTTTGAAATTGTCAATATAATCAAATGATTCTAGCCGAGGGATCTTTCCCCCTTTCAGAATTGCATAGAATTGTTTTTTATTCGTCATTGACGAATTATTCATTAGAATCGACATTAGAAATCTAGTAGTAGTATTTTTTTTTTTGAATTATTTCAATTGAATTTTTTTCTATTATTTTAGTTTAGATTATTTAGTATTTCGAATTTTATTTCGAAATTTCTAAATAACAAAGAAAAAAAGTAATAAATACAAAAAATGGAAATAATAAGGAAGAGGAGGATTTTTTCAGGGAATGATTGGTCCGTCAGAAAAGGAAAAAGGTGGGAAATTCGATTTCTTTCACTTTCATTTGATTCATTGTTAAGACGAGATATCCTTATCTCCCTCCCACCAAGACAGGAAATTAACAAACGAGAAATCTAGTAAGCGGCATCAAGCAGAAAATGATTTTTTCTCCAAGAATTTCGTTCAGGAGACAAGTAGAATCTCTTCATTCCACGATTCGATGAAATATCTTGAATTTTTTGTTGAATTGCTAGGTGTATGTACATGTATCAATCAACTGAATTTTGTTCTGGTGGGATCAATTCAATAAAAGAAAAAAGCAATTCGAGTCGGTCTTGAAACAATTCATTGCATTTTCTCCTAGACTTCCTAGGTAAATCCATTTTATTATTCAA